TAAGCAAGAAGATTGTTTACGAAGAAACAATAAAAAAAATTCATATTCTGATACATATGAGTTATATAGGAACCGAAATAGTCTTTTATTTTCTTTTTTCAAAAGAAAAAAAGATTTCATTGAAGTAATAAGACTATTCCAATTCGAATAATAGTTGAGAAAGAATCGCAATAAATGCAAAGATGGAACATCTTGAATCCGGTATTCAAGGAGTTGAACCAGGATCTCTAAATGGATAGGATAGGGTATTTCTATATGTGATAGATAATGTAAATGCAAAAATTTGTCTTCTAAAAAGGGAAATATTGAATGAATAGATTGTAAATTTTGAAACTTTGGTATTTCTTTTTCTTCCGGACAAGATAGTTGCCCTAGCGAAAGTGGGATTTCTACAACGATCGCAAACCCCTCAGATAGAATCTGAGAATAAAACTCAGAATAAAAATAATTGCTGTGATCCAACAATCGATCTTGGTTAGGCTGATTAACCGAATTAATCAAAAAATTCTGCTGATACATTCGAATAATTAAACGTTTCACAAGTAGTGAACTAAATTTCTTGTTATTACAACCAGAAATTTCCACAGGCTCGGCACCATTTAATCCATAATCATGGGCAAATGCATAAATATATTCCTGAAAGAGAAGGGGGTAGACGAAGTATTGTTGACGAGATTTCTGTTTTTCTGAATACCCTTCGAATTTTTCCATTTATATTCTATTTCTACTTGAATCAGAGAAAAAAAGCATTTCTCGGTTTATCAAATGATGATACATAGTGCAATATGGTCAGAACAAGGTGTTGCATAATACAAACCCTGTAAAGAAAGGGAGTCTAATCCATAGATCTTTTTCCGCTCCTTTTCTATCCAATTAGTTTATGTTTGTTCTAATTACAAAACAAACAAGAACTTCTCTTTTATTTTTGCGAGCCAATCGCTCTTTTGACTTTGGAATACAGTCTCTTTATCAATATACTGTTTCTTTTACACATTCAATTCATAACATCCCTTTTCAATCCATAATCAAGAATAATTAGGATTTCTAAAAAAAAAGTAAAGGGTCCACTCATAGGAAAACCTAACCTTTCCCCGCATCAGGCACTAATCTATTTTTAACGTCTAATTAGATTGGGGAATCCTTCCAATTAATTAAGAAGTTAAGCTCGTTGCTTTTTATTTTATCAGAATTAGAGCCAAGCTCTATCCATTTATTCACTAGACTCAGAAAATCGGAATTTTTTTATAAAAAAAATTTGATTTTATTACGACATGCTATTTTTTCCATTCATTACCTTTTAGGATCAGTCGTGGTCTTCTAGACTCTACCAAGAGTCTGGACGAATTTGTTGCTTCATCCAAATGTGTAAAAGATCATAGTCGCACTTAAAAGCCGAGTACTCTACCATTGAGTTAGCAACCCAGATAAAATAGGATCCCTTAGACACGATTGAAATCCAAAAATCGATGGAATTACACCGGACCCTCCTGTCAAAACATTGAATTAGCAAGACATCAAAAGAAAGATTTTATCACCCGTTAAAAACACTCAAATACCAAAATGAACTGATCCCGTTAAATTTCACTAACGGTAAAAAAGAAGGGGCCCCAATCACAATGGCAAAATTGTCATTTTTTTGGCAATCTCTTTAAATAAAAAAATCTTCTATGAGAGTACATGCAAGGGGGGCAACCCCATTATTTGAACGAAGTGTAGACAGAAATACCTAATATGGAGTGACGATAAAGAGACCCAGCTATCTACAAATTCTATTTGTTTAATAGACCTTTGTCAATGGAAAGACAATGCAATTAGATACAAAAAGGAAATAAAATAAGGACTTTTGTTGGATTGGCACGACATAAATGCAATAAAAAAATAGGACTAAGAAAAAGGTAAATTGTGTCTAAATAAGGTACTAGCGACCCTCTCCTACTTTATTTATTCATTTAGTTCTCAATTAACTCAAAGTTCGTTCTTTATCCTTAAAGAATTCTGCCTTCCTTAAAATATCATAAACTGTTCTTGTAGGTTGAGCACCCTTTTCAAGGAAATAGAGAATAGCTGGAACATTTAAACAAGTTTGATTCTTTATTGGATCATAAAAACCCACTTTTTGAAGATCTCTTCCTTCTCTTCGAGATCGAACATCAATTGCAACGATTCGATAGATAGCTTATTGGGATAGATGTAGATAACCAACCCCTCCCCTAGAAACGTATAGGAGGTTTTCTCCTCATACGGCTCGAGAAAATGATTCTAATTTCTGTCTATAATACAAGTAAGTAGAAATTAGATTGTGACTTGCATTAATTTCCTTAAAGAAAAGAAAAAACAAATTTCATTTATACTCATGACTCAAGTTGGCTAATTTTGACTGACAGACTTCAAAAGAAAAACCCTTCAAAATTTTTTGAGTCGTCTCTAAACTCTTTTCTTTATCTCATCTCGAACAAATTCACTTTTATTCCTTATTCTGATCTAATTCTATTGTTGAGACGGTTGAAAATCGTGTTTACTTGTTTCGGAATCCTTTATCTTTGATTTGTGAAATCCTTGGGTTTAGACATTACTTCGGGAATTCCTATTCTTTTTTCTTTCAAAAGAGTAGCAACATACCCTTTCTTTTTTCTTATTTCCTTCGATAAAGCATTTAACTCTTCTATAGAAATCAAATATGAACGATTGATTCAGATAGACTTTTAATGGATAAAGTTTTTCCAATCTTCCAAAATTGGACTTTTTTATTATTTTAACCTTTTGATTTCTATATTAAGGATAGACTGACAAAGTTGGCCTAATTTATTAGTTTTCACTAACCCTAGATTCTTTCTCTTGATAAAAAAGAAATTCCGTCCTCTCGAGCTCCATCGTGTACTATTTACTTACAAACAACCCAGCGCAAATTAGGTTCGGGCCAAATAAAATAGAACAGACTATGTCGAGCCAAGAGCATTTTCATTACTATGGAAAATGATGGATAGAAAAATCCACAATCGATCATGTCCTTCAAGTCGCACGTTGCTTTCTACCACATCGTTTTAAACGAAGTTTTACCATAACATTCCTCTAATTTCATTACAAAATGGTATCGAGAATTGATCCAATATGGAAGGAATCATGAATAGTCATTGCTTTTGTATACTAATTCAAACTTGCTATCTATGGGGAAATATGGATAAGAAAAATTAAGTATTTATCGAAGAACACTCCGTAAAGATCAAATTTATTTAAACTCATATTCTATCATATGAATGAAACATAGTTGGAAAAAGAGGAATAAAATAGTTTGCTTAAGACTTATTTATTATTGAATTTTCATTCTCAACAGAGAACTCAAGATGATCAATCCTGAAATGAGAAGGACCCACTCTTCCACAACAAATAAACTATCAACCTCCAGTTGAATTAATTAAATTAATTAATATATTTTTCTGTAACAAAAACAATTAACTATTAAACAACTAAGCTATGCCAATAAAAGGATTAGTAGTTTTGGGATAGTTATAAAATTCTCACACTTCTTCGACTCGAATAACAAAAGAAAGAAAATTCTTTTTGTAAAGTAAAATTTAGGTCTTTGCTTTTACTTATAGCATTCTTTCTTTTAGGTAAAAAAAAAGAACTAAAAAAAAAAATAAGAAAAGTACATTTTTTTCTCAATCTAAAGAGATAGGTATGATTTTCAATACAGTGTTTTACCTCATTTCAGGAAAATCAAGATATTAAATTTAACTGGACTTGAGACTTGATTTTTTGTTTTCTGAGAAAGAAAATGAATGCTTCGAAATGCATCTAATCTACGAGTTCATAAGATAAAATTATTCTCTTTATTAAAGTTTTTTTTGTGCCGTGCAGGGCACAATACGATTCTATCTTTCGCTTCATCAGAAAAAATCTGGGACGGAAGGATTCGAACCTCCGAGTAACGGGACCAAAACCCGCTGCCTTACCACTTGGCCACGCCCCATTTCATGCGACACTAATAAACACTATTATTTTAATATATTATTCGTCAATCCCACTTCAATTACCTAAAAAATGAGGGATATTTTCTTGCTAGGATTCTATAGACATGCAGATAATATAGAATCAAAAAAATGCATTGATCATTACATGGAATTCTATTAAGATATTATATGAAAGTCGAATTTCTTCCATTCTCATTTGAGAATGCGAATACAAGGAGGTATTTTGTGTTTGGGAAAGTCCGAAGAAAAAAGGATTTTAAATCCACCTTTTCTTTTGCTTTTTCCCTTAGAAAAATAACTCAATCAAAATCCAATTATCTACTCTACAAGAACGAAATGCTTGTTATGCCTAATATACTTAGTTTAACCTGTATCTGTTTTAATTCTGTTCTTTGTCCGACTAGCGTTTTCTTCGCCAAATTACCCGAAGCTTATGCCATTTTCAATCCAATCGTGGATGTTATGCCTGTCATACCTGTACTCTTTTTTCTATTAGCGTTTGTTTGGCAAGCCGCTGTAAGTTTTCGATGAAATCTTTACTATTCTGTCGGCCAAAAAAAAATAGATAAGAGCCGAGAAGTCTTATATTATGAACCTTCGATTCTAAAATTTGAATTATTCCACATTGAATATATAGCTGGAGCAATAAATTTGGATCCGTCTTTCTACTCCCTGCACCTACGTTGAGCAAGTACCTTTAGGTACCTACACAATACCTAAACTAATTTTTGATATTGATAAGAGTGCTTATTATAAAGCAATTCTTGCAATTTTTTTAAGAATTGATTTTTGCATTTTTAGGTGTCAAAATAGACAAAACCCATCCTAGTGGATCTGTGTGGTAAGGAAAAATGGGTAATCTATTCCTTAACAAAAAAAATCTTGGAGATTATGTAATGCTTACTCTCAAACTTTTTGTTTATACAGTAGTGATATTCTTTGTTTCCCTCTTTATCTTTGGATTCTTATCTAATGACCCAGGACGTAATCCTGGGCGTGAGGAGTAAAAATCCAAAATTTTTGGGAATTTTTTCTTACAAATTGGATTTATTTCGTACATTTATCTATGAGAAAATCCGGGGGTCAGAATTCCTTACAATTCGAAAGTCCCAAATGATCCGAGGGGACGGAAAGAGAGGGATTCGAACCCTCGGTACAAAAAAATTGTACAACGGATTAGCAATCCGCCGCTTTAGTCCACTCAGCCATCTCTCCTCGTTCCAAATCGAAAGGTTTTCGTGATATGACAGAGACAAGAAATAACCATTGCAAAAAATCCTTCCTTTTTCTTTCATTTCAAAAGTGCATAAAAATTATATTGCCAATTCCATTTTAATTAGATTCTTTTTTCTTAATGTTAATATTAATAAAAAAAAGAATCTAATTCTTGTTTTTTCTTTCCAAAATTCGATATAGGCTGGGCTGAGATGAGAGACAATGAGATAAATTTTCTCTTCAGCGGGCAGTTCCATATAGGATTTGTTAGAATAAAACAAGCAGGTTATAATAGAACTCTTTTTTTATTTATTCACAAAGCAAAAAAGGTTCTTATCAAACCCACAATAAAATTGGAAAGAAAGATAAAGTAAGTAGATCTGACCCCTTGAATAATGCCTCTATTCGCTATTCTGTTATATAAATTCGATGTGGATGAAATTGGTGTATAAGCGTATTTTTTTATTTCTTTAGACTTAGATCACGCAAGGCAAGAATTTTTCGCTATTTACGATTTCATATTCTTGTTACTAGACGTTCTATAGGAATAAGAAGAAATCGCAACTCTTTTCCGTTACACATAAAAAGGGTTTCAAAAGTTAATTTTTCTTTTCAATATCTTTCTTTTTTTCAGAATCCTATTTTTGTTCTTCCACCCATGCAATAGAGAGTGAATGAGAAAAGAGGGTTATTTTTCCCTTAAAAGATAGGCTTTGAAATAGGAATCATGGAATAATGCTGAATTCCAATTTTTATTTCTTTATTTCTAAGAAATAAAGAAAGAAAAATAAATTGAATGAAATTCGTGGATTTACCACGACCTTGGTCGTGACCCCGTATATAAAAATGCAAAATTTCTATCTTCGAGACCATTGAAAAAGGGCATTGAACGAGAAAGAAATCGTCCACAGATAATCAAACTATCGTATGCCCCGGAAGTAATATGAGGTGCTCGGAAATGGTTGAAGTAATTGAATAGGAGGATCACTATGACTATAGCCCTTGGTAGAGTTACTAAAGAAGAAAATGATCTATTTGATATTATGGACGACTGGTTACGAAGGGACCGTTTCGTTTTTGTAGGATGGTCCGGCCTATTGCTCTTTCCTTGTGCTTATTTCGCCTTAGGGGGTTGGTTTACAGGGACTACTTTTGTAACTTCTTGGTATACCCATGGATTGGCTAGTTCCTATTTGGAAGGTTGCAATTTCTTAACCGCAGCGGTTTCCACTCCTGCCAATAGTTTAGCACACTCTTTGTTGCTACTATGGGGCCCGGAAGCACAGGGGGATTTTACTCGTTGGTGTCAATTAGGTGGTCTGTGGACTTTTGTCGCTCTCCACGGGGCTTTTGCACTAATAGGTTTCATGTTACGTCAATTTGAACTTGCTCGGTCTGTTCAATTGCGGCCTTATAATGCAATTTCATTCTCTGGTCCAATCGCAGTTTTTGTTTCCGTATTCCTTATTTATCCACTGGGACAATCTGGTTGGTTCTTTGCGCCGAGTTTTGGCGTAGCAGCGATATTTCGATTTATCCTTTTCTTCCAAGGATTTCATAATTGGACGTTGAACCCATTTCATATGATGGGAGTTGCCGGAGTATTAGGCGCAGCTCTGCTATGCGCTATCCATGGGGCTACCGTAGAAAACACTCTATTTGAAGATGGTGATGGTGCAAATACCTTCCGCGCTTTTAACCCAACTCAAGCTGAAGAAACTTATTCAATGGTCACTGCTAACCGCTTTTGGTCCCAAATCTTTGGTGTTGCTTTTTCCAATAAACGTTGGTTACATTTCTTTATGCTATTTGTACCCGTCACCGGTTTATGGATGAGTGCTATTGGCGTAGTTGGCCTGGCTCTGAACCTACGTGCCTATGACTTCGTTTCCCAGGAAATCCGTGCAGCGGAAGATCCTGAATTTGAGACTTTCTACACCAAAAATATTCTTTTAAACGAGGGTATTCGTGCGTGGATGGCAGCTCAGGATCAGCCTCATGAAAATCTTATATTCCCTGAGGAGGTTCTACCACGTGGAAACGCTCTTTAATGGAACTTTCGTTTTAGCTGGTCGTGACCAAGAAACCACCGGCTTTGCTTGGTGGGCTGGGAATGCCAGACTTATCAATTTGTCCGGTAAACTACTTGGAGCTCATGTAGCCCATGCCGGATTAATCGTATTCTGGGCCGGAGCAATGAACCTATTTGAAGTGGCCCATTTCGTACCAGAAAAGCCCATGTATGAACAAGGATTAATTTTACTTCCGCACTTAGCTACTCTGGGTTGGGGAGTAGGGCCGGGGGGAGAAGTTTTAGATACTTTCCCTTACTTTGTATCCGGAGTACTTCACCTAATTTCCTCCGCAGTCTTAGGTTTCGGTGGCATTTATCACGCGCTTCTGGGACCCGAGACTCTTGAAGAATCTTTTCCATTCTTTGGTTATGTATGGAAAGATAGAAATAAAATGACTACAATTTTGGGTATTCACTTAATTTTGTTAGGTCTAGGTGCTTTTCTTCTAGTACTCAAGGCTCTTTATTTTGGCGGCGTATATGATACCTGGGCCCCGGGAGGGGGGGATGTAAGAAAAATTATCAATTTGACCCTTAGTCCCGGTGTTATATTTGGTTATTTACTAAAATCCCCTTTTGGGGGAGAAGGATGGATTGTTAGTGTGGATGATTTAGAAGATATCATTGGGGGGCATGTATGGTTGGGTTCCATTTGTGTACTTGGCGGAATTTGGCATATCTTAACCAAACCCTTTGCATGGGCTCGCCGTGCGTTTGTATGGTCTGGCGAAGCTTACTTGTCTTATAGTTTAGGTGCTTTATCTGTTTTTGGTTTTATCGCTTGTTGTTTTGTCTGGTTCAATAACACGGCTTATCCAAGTGAGTTTTACGGACCCACTGGGCCAGAAGCTTCTCAAGCTCAAGCATTTACTTTTCTAGTTAGAGACCAGCGTCTTGGAGCTAATGTAGGGTCTGCCCAAGGACCGACAGGTTTAGGTAAATATCTAATGCGTTCCCCAACGGGAGAGGTTATTTTTGGAGGGGAAACTATGCGTTTTTGGGACCTTCGTGCTCCGTGGTTAGAACCTCTAAGGGGCCCCAACGGTTTGGACTTGAGTAGGTTGAAAAAAGACATCCAACCTTGGCAAGAACGACGTTCGGCAGAATATATGACCCATGCTCCTTTAGGCTCTTTAAATTCCGTGGGTGGCGTAGCTACCGAGATCAATGCAGTTAATTATGTCTCTCCTAGAAGTTGGTTAGCGACTTCCCATTTTGTTCTAGGATTCTTCTTTTTTGTGGGCCATTTGTGGCATGCAGGAAGAGCCCGAGCTGCTGCTGCAGGCTTTGAAAAGGGAATTGACCGTGATTTGGAACCTGTTCTTTACATGACCCCTCTTAACTAAGATTTTTTTATTTCTACCTGTTCTACTTTTTTTCTGTTCTGGCTCGGTTATTTCATCTAGCCGAGCCATTCATGCTTTTTTATGAAAAAATGATATAAGGGGCAGAACAAAGAAAAACATAGAAAGAAACAAATGTATTCAATAAACAAAAGGAGAGAGAGGGATTCGAACCCTCGATAGTTCCTAGAACTATACCGGTTTTCAAGACCGGAGCTATCAACCACTCAGCCATCTCTCCACAGCCCAATCCCTATTTTATTCCTACAAATGGAACATAGCTATATTAAATGATCTACTAACTCTTAGAAACATCTCAGATGCAAGTCCACTTTCAATATATCTCTGTATATTGTATACACGGATACAGAATCCGCTATATCCGTTTGTGAAATAAAGGATAAATCCCCTCAACTCCATATCCAAATAAAAGCGGTAAGGGAAAAGTTTTAAAGAGAAGAATCAATGGATTCATGATTAAACCCCTCCTACTTCTTGTATTTTCGTACAATTTTGATTAAGTGAGGGATCAAATAGAAATATGTAGTCAACTTTATTTGAAGGTAGTTTGGAGGATTTTAACTATGACTATTGCTTTCCAATTAGCTGTTTTTGCATTAATTGCGACTTCCTCAGTCTTAGTAATTAGTGTACCCCTTGTATTTGCTTCTCCTGATGGTTGGTCAAATAATAAAAACGTTGTATTTTCCGGTACATCATTATGGATTGGGTTAGTCTTTCTGGTAGCTATTCTGAATTCTCTCATTTCTTGAATTTGTTTAGTATTTAGTAGCCCGATATTAAATAAATAAAAAGAAAGGCCCTTTTTTCGAAAAAATTCTGATTTTGATACACATTAAAATGCTATTTTCGTTCCGAATTTTTATATTACTTCTTCTTCATTATTATGAAATTCTATTGCCATTAGAATATTGATTAACAGACAATTAATAAAAAGAAAACTCTAATAGAAAATGAAACGGTCGACCCAGACATAGACGGTCGACCCAGGTGGATATACCCTATAAAATATAGGCGGTAGCGGGCGTAGTTCAATGTAGCGAGCGTAGTTCAGTGGTAAAACATCTCCTTGCCAAGGAGAAGATACGGGTTCGATTCCCGTCGCTCGCCAGCTTAATTTAGTAAGGTACTATGATAAAAAATTAAGTCTAGTTGACTACTTAACTACTTCTATTACTTAACTACTTAATTTAAATTAAGTAGTTGTTGGTCTAGTACTGTACCCCTTCCTATCTTATCCTTCCTTTGCACCCGACTAAATAAAAAAAAGAGTGCTTCGGGAGCTAAAATCCAACTTTCCAAGAAAGTTCCCTAACTCGGGGGCTAAATAAAAAAAAGAGTTGGATACAGCCCTCTACCATATCTATACAAATAGAATAGTCCATTTATACGGACTGCTAAGTGCGGAGACGGGAATCGAACCCGTGACCTCAAGGTTATGAGCCTCGTGAGCTACCAAACTGCTCTACTCCGCTCTATAGGGCCGAAAACAGGTGGACGAAAAAGGTTGAATATAAGTCTCTACCATGTCTAGACAAACAAATAGAATAGTCTTTTTCTACAAAATGGAGCGGGTAGCGGGAATCGAACCCGCATCGTTAGCTTGGAAGGCTAGGGGTTATAGTCGACGTTGGTTGATTTTTTTTAACGTCTCTAATTCAAAACCGAACATGAATTTTTGATTTCATTCGGCTCCTTTATGGAGATTCTCACTACTTAACATCTATGTCAGCTTTTCTGTCTGAATGGAACCTAAGCTCTCTGCTTTCTAGATGATCCCTATAGAGTAGGAGATAGAAATTCTCCTAAATATCTATCTAATCTACTTACTTCGTTCCCTAATTTCATTCAAGGGATCCTGAGGAAAAGAGTTGGGTTTCCACCGAGCTGAAACAATATACTCACGGTTCTAGTAAACCAAAACCATCGTTTTTTAGCTATTGGGCTTCCATTTCCTTTTTAAACAAAAGAAGATTTAGTTACGATTGGAAATAAACTTTTTTGTATCTTCATCCATAGATCCTTTACTCATATTTATTCAATCGGAATACTTAAATGCAAAATTATGCTTCGCGACTCTGTACTGATAATTGGATTTGTATTTTGGGGTGCAAATTCAATTAGTCTTTGGATACTAATCGCGAGAATCTATATTCTTCCTCAATATGCTATTGAGAGGAAAGGGATTAAATCCTTTATAAGAACTAAAGTTTTCATCGGAATATGAATATAAAAAAACTTAAGGATGCCTTAAGTATATCATTTCAAATTCAGTTATTAATAGAACGAATCACACTTTTACCACTAAACTATACCCGCTACATGTAGATTATGATACGAACGCTACCCTTTGTCAAGGGTAGCCATTCGAGAAGGAGACTAATTCAACCTTATCAAATCAAACGGAGAAAGTTTATGGCAGTAGCCGATTGGTACTTCAATCGCGAGCCTTTACTTTAGGATTTAGATAACCCCTCTCTAGTCTGTAAAATACATCTCTTCTTACCATGCCAATTGTGTATGAACCAAATGTATGCATTTTAATTAGGATCTATTCAACGGTTATGATTACAATATACACTAAGAGATATAGGGGGGGGGTAGTACAGTCCCCATAAATCCCTTTCTTCCTTTTTTTGTTCAGAATTGAACAAATAAATTGGGAAAGATGTTTTCTTCCTCCACTTATCATGAAATACGCGCCATAGGAAAGGAGTGAGATGACTTTAAAAAATTCATTATAGACTTACTCTATCACTTGAGAGAAGCAACAAACAAAGAGTAATAACTTAAAAGAAAAAGAAAAGCGGATAGGAATCGACATATTTACCTGATGAAAATTTACAGCAGAGGACTCTGATGAGTACTCCTCAAACTCTTCATAAAGAAAGAGGATCCGGAAAGTCTCTGGTTAGTGGATCCTACCCATTTACTAATTTCCTCTCCTCTTTTCCACTCAATTCTAGTTTATTAAATTCTTGTTTAAAAGAATCAAAGAAGAGGAATAGAACTAAGCTAAAAACACATAAAAAAAGCATAGAGGACCAAGACCATTACCAAACGTTCCTCCTAAGAATCATATTGGGTATCTGTTCCCTTCCTTTTCACCTTAGGATCAGAAATCCAAAATCCTCCTTTTTCTAGTGTTCGGAAACGGAAAACCCTGAACCAGGAGGAGTTAGGTATGTAGGATATGGTTTTTATTTTTTGTTGGGCGGTCAGTAGTAGAATTTTTCTACTCTGCAGTATAAATTCGACTGCCAACTTTTTAGAATAAAATTAATTCCAACATAGTTTTGTTCCAAATTCACTAGAATCCTTGTAGAATAGTCAAGGACCCCATTTCCAAGGGGTACTTGTTGAAAATAGTTTAAACAAATCCGTCCAAAACTTTTTCTAAGAAAAAGATGCCTGTTAAAAAATGTTTCAATCTCTCACCAAAACAGATAAGAAGTATATCACTGAAAATTAATACCCAGCCATATGGGTATATGAAGAGCACAAATTCCTTTATACCCCACCCAATTAGAATTAGGGGAAATAAAACGTAAATTGAGAAAGTTCTCATCATAATAAGATCGGCCAATAGAAGAAAAAGGTCCCTAATTCTGCAGAACATTCTGAGCACGTGAAAAGTGAATAGCCTAAAGATAAAAAAAGTCTATTATTTTTTTAACAGCAGTTCTTATTGCCCCTTTGGCATTTTTGGCCCATTGTTATATCCAATTCAACAATTGATACATATTTGTTCTCCTCTTAAAAAAAAAAGGAACTTCCAGGCTTTGGTGAGTTTTCCGAGATCGTGTTTACATACCTATGAACTTATTCACCTTCTTCAAGTGTATCCGATATATATAATAATTTTTGAGTGTGCCAACTCTCTGTTCACGTATTTTATTATACGTTATACGTATTTATTTATATAATAATAAAATACCTCTACTTTGTGAAAGTGATAAGAGAGAATATGAAATGTTTCCTTATTTTTCGATCTATAGAAATCTCTACATATATCTCTATATATACATATATTATGTACATTAATATATACATATAATACGTACATGTACATTATTGCAGTAGACCCATAATATAGTAAATGAAAGTGGCTAATTTTTGAAGAAAAAGCCCTTTTAACTCAGTGGTAGAGTAATGCCATGGTAAGGCATAAGTCATCGGTTCAAATCCGATAAAGGGCTTTTCACTTAGTGGTAAAGTAATGCTTTGGTAAGACGGAAGTCATCGGTTCGAATCCGATAAAGTACTTTTCTACAGAATCCATTCATTTTTTTTATGTCTCCATTTTTCGTGAATTTTATGACTTAGTTTAGTGCGAGATGCCAACATTTTTGGTCTGAACACTAACCGAAGCACAGAGTTAAAATTGCAAAAAAGAAATGAAATTGGACTCTTTTTCCTGTTAGAGCAATCAAATCAATACCTGTACTGAACTAATCTAGACTCCTTTTTATTAATCTATTCTTATTCTATACCCTTTAAACGAATTTCCTTAAAAAGTAGGGGATGATCCGTGAATTAACCTAACCCTCAACTAAAAAAATCCTATGAAAGCATAACCGCAAAGTAGTAAAGACTCTTTCCTTTGATCTAGTTATACTCTTCGAGTATATTGACAATTCCAAAAAACTGCTCATACTATCATTATAGTATAATGACGAGTGGTTGTATATGGCGCTATCGTCTAATGATGCCCCTATCGTCTAGTGGTTCAGGACATCTCTCTTTCAAGGAGGCAGCGGGGATTCGACTTCCCCTGGGGGTAGGGAGTATTATAAAAAGAGGTTAATCATAGATTATCAAAAAGCCTAGAAAAAATTCTTCCTGGGTCGATGCCCGAGCGGTTAATGGGGACGGACTGTAAATTCGTTGACGATATGTCTACGCTGGTTCAAATCCAGCTCGGCCCAAAAATCTAGGGCTTCGTGAATATGAACTAAATCTATTATTTTGTATGGAAGAAAAAAATGTCTGATCCATAGAAATAAAGGATAAAGAGATATGGGTAAATTTTTTACTAATCCATATCTCTCTGATTCTTTATAGAGTTTTTCTTATGGAAAGGCAGATTATCATTTATTTTTAGGGATAAAAAACCGCGACATATTAGTTATTCCACTCTCACTATACCCACATATCCTATGTGGGTATGTAGTATATGATTCGTCTATTTCTTAGAGCACGACAAACGAATCGAATCTTCTTATGGTTCTATTTAAGAATTATGGTTCTATTTAAGAATAGGTATGCCATACACCCCGCAGGGATTGTAGTTCAATTGGTCAGAGCACCGCCCTGTCAAGGCGGAAGCTGCGGGTTCGAGCCCCGTCAGTCCCGAACTAAGGTTCAATGAATGGACAAATTCATCTTTCCTTTTTTCATCGAAATTTTTAATGAAAAAAGGGGGACAGGAGGCAACATCAAATATCTATGGGGTACCCTTACTTCACTTTTTTTATTTCGCATTTCTCAGTAAAAAGAGAGCAGTATAGGAATTTTTTTTCACTCCTTCTGGTTGATAAGGAAAGGCTATCATACGTGGATTAGTATAATTTAGGATATTACTCTATTTTTATGATGATACCGTCCTCATCTTAACTTACTATTCGACTCTTATGGAATAGAATACCGCTATTTTAGCGGAATCCATACATAAACCATATTTGTTTATTGTTAGAGAACTAATTTAATCTAATTAGTTCCTTTTTGGCACACCCCTTCCATTTTATAGTTCCAATTTTGTTTGTGTATGTTCAATGAATAATTGGAAAGAATCTACCTCATTCTCACTCCATTTGCCGACTCCTTTTTTTTATAGATCCGCTCTCATCTTTAGACCCCAAAAAGCAGATATTGATAGTAACCTAATAAAATAAAAACCAAGCAAACGCTCTTTTTCCAAAATTCAAATATTGGATCCTTTTTATTTAAATTAAAATCCCTTTTCTCCATCTCATTTCTATTTCTACTGTTTATTTGGATGTCTATGTGACCCATAGAAAATGGGTCATATAATACATACATACATAATTGTATGTATAACTATAAGAAAAAGGAAGGGAAATTGGATAAGATAAGAAAGATTTTGGGTTATACATATAGAAAAGCAAAAGTCGAGAAGAATGCAAAATAGAATAGAGGGAGTTTTGAATCCAATCAAAAAACCTATTTTGGTCTTAGTATGGATAAGGGATCTTCCTATGTTATATTATTCCACTATCAACCATGAATTGATTTGATAGATCCAATATTCATAATATTGAATTGATTCAGTATTATCAGAATGCAAGTCCTTCCCTTAAATTTACAGGATACCCTTTTTTCCTCTCTATGGGATTACATCCCGAGTTATTGTGAAAAAAAAATAAAGAGGTTATGGAAGTTAATATTCTCGCATTTATTGCTACTGCATTGTTCATTCTAGTTCCTACTGCCTTTTTACTTATTATTTATGTAAAAACAGCCAGCCAAAATGATTAATTGGAATTCCAATTAATCATTGAAGAAATGAAAAAGGATTAAAGAAAATAAAAATCCAAGTCTTAAATGAAAGGATCCGGTTGGAATCAGAATCTAAAGTGTGGTAGAAAGAGCTACACTACCACACTTTAGATTCTCTCTATTATATTATCTTGAATCTACATCGAATCAATTAGTAGATTGAAATAGTAGTCTAATTCAACTGCTTTTTCACTGCATCCACGGAGGGGGATAAAAATAATACGCGAATAGACTATAGTAAAAGAAAAAAAGTAAAAAGAAAAACCCTATGAATCTTTCAAAAAATGGCGCGAGATGCTTCAATTGAGATCCTTAAAAAAAAGAACACAAAAAATTTTCTAAGAATAAGAAAATAGTATAAATGGAAAATGTGCGATATGTTGTGAATAGCTTCGTTTGAGAAAAGAAAGTTGAAATTTCTTGTGTATAGAACTTTCTTTTTACTCGCCACTTCTAGTAGAATAGAAATTCTGAATTACTATAATTGCCCTCTATATTCTATTATACTGGAATAGGACATATAGAATATAACGACTCTTTCTTACTTTCTTAAAAGAGTTCCTTACAAGAGTGAAACAAAACTAAAGAAAGAGAGATAAAAAAAAAATTGGCAAACTTATTAATGCAAAACGATCAATTAAAGAAAAGAGTTGATACTACAATTCGACTACTCAATCAATTGGTAGTATCCCTAGAGTCCACTTCTCCCCCATACTACTAGCGAAAGAGAAAATGTAAAGACTACCATTAAAGCAGCCCAAGCGAGACTTACTATATCCATGTAAATTATGTCTCCTATTTCTATGAAGGAATTCTTCTACTATTGATCAATAATCATAGTGGAATCAAGGGTACAGAGTCAAAAGGCCATTCTGCCCTAAGACTATGGATGAATCCGTTAAAGGAATTTACTCCTAACAATTTATTATATGATTTCTGGTAGAATTGGAGAACATTAAGTATAAATATTATACATAGCCCTTTCCCTAAAAAGAGTAGGGGGATGTCCTGAATAGAAGACGCGGAAATAGAGAGATTTTTTCTTCCGTTTGTTACTTTTTGTATAAGCAAAGGGCGTAAGAATATACCATAAAATTAGGATAGATAAATATTTATAGGATACCTACCTTACCCATGTTTATTTTTGACCTAAACCCTACTGCCCCGCTTTCTATCTTTCTATGAAAGAGTGAGGAGGCCTTATCTACAACCCGAATTTTTTTTTTATCAGCCTATTCAATCTAATTCTCGACAGAATTAGTAGCCTTTACTTTAGTGTATGTAGGTAGCATAAGATGTACGAAGTGTATGTAGTAAGATGTACCATAAAAAAAATGTATCATAATTAGGAAGTCTTGATATTTTGTCGCGAAGTCCCTTCTTCAATCTTAGATTGCAAAAAGACTGCTCCTTAGGAACCTTTGGATACGAAGATTTCTGACATCTTAGTCTCGTAGTTTGAAATTCCCGAATCGAATCAATTTAAATTAATAAAAGAATAAGGAAACGCTAAATCATCCCTATTGGTAGCCGTTTGGACCACTGCCGACAAAACAAACCCTAGTTTGAGGATAGAACTATGGTATGGATTCTCCAAATCCAGTATCGCCAGACCTAGTTACTCTCGTGCCTCAACTTATAGAGGTAGGAATTTGTAGGGTTTGATCAGTACTATAATCCTAAGTATTTTATTGATCAGGCGGCACCCAGATTTGAACTGGGGGTAAAGGATTTGCAGTCCCCTGCCTTACCACTTGGCCATGCCGCCAAAAAATCCGATCTAAAATCGAGAAAAGAACAAGTATTCATTTACATTTTTTTATTAAAACCCTTCTCTTTATATTCTATTGACATGACAAAGGAGAAAAAGTGGATTTCCAGTCACAGGCTGCAAAATTCAGAACAAATTAGAACCATTAACTATAATTTTAATTTTCTTTTTTTTGAATTGCAGTAGTGAACGACTCTTAAATCGGTATTTCCCCCTCCATTATTTTTAATGAATGGCATAAAGAATAAATGTATCCCTAATCTGTATATAGGGAAATTCCAGGTCCAAACAGCATTATTATCCATGGATCCCCCTTATGTACATATCCCCATGGGGAATCGTGCTTTCATTTTTCATTGCATTAAATATCTTGAATAAAAAAAAAGAGGGAATTTGCTCTGATATAGATTATGGCTTGGCCTTCTTGGCCCAACTAAGTGCAATTATGATAAAAGAAAGGATATGTAGATAGGTGGATAACTAGATTGGCAAGTACTTAAAAAATAAAGTAAATACTTTATTTTAGGATTCTACAACGAAATCCTTTATTTTCCAGCAATTCTCTACTACTACGAAACAAAAAAGAACCTTCAAATTCTTTTTGAAAATGAAACTAAGCGTGCTATTCTAAAGTCAAACTAAAGTCAAACTTTCTAGTGCTTATAAATTATTATGGCTTTATCCCTTTCTATGAAAGGAGATAAAACGAGAAATCTTTGCTATCCAATCTTTTTAGAATCTCATAAAGTTTAAGTGGCAGAATTTTTCTCTAGGACTGTTTTATCAATTCATTTTTATTCCATTTCTACCCTGCTAAATTCGAATTTTCGTCGAAATTGTCTCTATTCATATGTATGAAATATATATATGAAATACATATGTGGAGTTCCCTAGAATTTCATGTGATTCAGTAAACAGAATATAGATTCCATGATTGCTAGATTGATCCGTAGGGATTGATGAAGAGTGAGCTGATAATGGAATTTTTCTTCGATAAATAGGAAACTTAAGATTAAAATGCTCCGGAATGGAAATGAGGGAATGTACACAATACCCGGATTTAGTCAGATCCAATTCGAGGGATTTTGTAGATTCATTAATCAAGGCTTGGCAGAAGAACTTGAGAAGTTTCCAACAATTAAAGATCCAGATCACGAAATTGCATTTCAATTATTTGCGAAAGGATATCAATTGCTAGAACCCTCGATAAAAGAAAGGGATGCTGTGTATGAATCACTCACCTATTCTTCCGAATTATATGTATCTGCGAGATTAATTTTTGGTTTCGATGTGCAAAAGCAAACCATTTCTATTGGAAACATTCCTATAATGAATTCCTTAGGAACCTTTATAATAAATGGAATATACCGAATTGTGATCAATCAAATATTGCTAAGTCCTGGTATTTACTACCGCTCGGAATTAGACCACAAGGGAATTTCTATATATACCGGGACTATAATATCAGATTGGGGAGGAAGGTCGGAATTAGCAATTGATAAAAAAGAAAGGATATGGGCTCGCGTGAGTAGAAAACAAAAGATATCTATTTTAGTTCTATCATCAGCTATGGGTTCAAATCTAAGAGAAATTTTAGATAATGTTTCCTACCCCGAAATTTTCTTGTCTTTCCCGAATGCTAAGGAGAAGAAGAGGATTGAGTCAAAAGAAAAAGCTATTTTGGAGTTTTATCAACAATTTGCTTGTGTAGGTGGGGACCTGGTATTTTCGGAATCCTTATGCGAGGAATTACAAAAGAAATTTTTTCAACAAAAATGTGAATTAGGAAGAGTTGGTCGACGAAATATGAATCGGAGACTGAATCTTGATATCCCTCAGAACAATACATTCTTGTTACCGCGAGATGTATTGGCCGCTATGGATCATTTGATTGGAATGAAATTTGGAACGGGTATACTTGACGATGACGATATGAATCACTTGAAAAATAAACGTATTCGTTCGGTTGCGGATCTGTTACAAGATCAATTCGGACTGGCTCTTGGCCGTTTACAACATGCGGTTCAAAAAACTATCCGTAGAGTATTCATACGTCAATCGAAACCGACTCCACAAACTTTGGTAACTCCAACTTCAACTTCGATTTTATTAATAACTACTTATGAGACCTTTTTTGGCACATATCCCTTATCTCAAGTTTTTGATCAAACCAATCCATTGACACAAACGGTTCATGGGCGAAAAGTGAGTTGTTTGGGTCCTGGAGGATTGACGGGGAGAACTGCGAGTTTTCGGAGCCGAGATATTCATCCGAGTCACTATGGGCGTATTTGTCCAATTGACACGTCCGAAGGAATCAATGTTGGACTTACCGGATCGTTAGCTATTCATGCGAGAATTGATCACTGGTGGGGATCTATAGAGAGTCCGTTTTATGAAATATCTGAGAAAGCAAAAGAAAAAAAAGAGAGACAGGTGGTTTATTTATCACCAAATAGAGATGAATATTATATGATAGCAGCAGGAAATTCTTTGTCCTTGAATCAGGGTATTCAGGAAGAACAGGTTGTTCCAGCTAGATACCGTCAAGAATTCCTTACTATTGCATGGGAACAGATTCATGTTAGAAGTATTTTCCCTTTCCAATATTTTTCTATTGGGGGTTCTCTCATTCCTTTTATTGAGCATAATGATGCGAATCGGGCTTTAATGAGTTCTAATATGCAACGCCAAGCAGTTCCACTTTCTCGGTCCGAGAAGTGCATTGTTGGAACTGGATTGGAACGCCAAACAGCTCTAGATTCGAGGGTTTCCGTTATAGCCGAACGCGAGGGAAAGATCATTTCTAGTGATAGTCATAAGATACTTTTATCAAGTAGTGGGAAGACTATCAGTATTCCTTTAATTGCCCATCGGCGCTCTAACAAAAATACTTGTATGCACCAAAAACCTCGGGTTCCGCGGGGTAAATCCATTAAAAAAGGGCAAATTTTAGCGGAGGGAGCAGCTACAGTTGGTGGGGAACTTGCTTTAGGAAAAAACATTTTAGTAGCTTATATGCCCTGGGAGGGTTACAATTTTGAAGACGCAGTACTAATTAGCGAACGTTTGGTATATGAGGATATTTATACTTCTTTTCACATCCGAAAATATGAAATTCAGACGGATACGACAAGCCAAGGCTCTGCTGAAAAAATCACTAAAGAAATACCACATCTAGAAGAACATTTACTCCGCAATTTGGACAGAAATGGAGTTGTGAAGTTGGGATCCTGGGTAGAAACTGGCGATATTTTAGTAGGTAAATTAACGCCTCAGATAGCGAGCGAATCGTCGTATATCGCGGAAGCTGGATTATTACGGGCTATTTTTGGTCTTGAGGTATCCACTTCAAAAGAAACTTCTCTCAAACTACCTATAGGTGGAAGAGGGCGCGTTATCGATGTGAAATGGATCCAGAGGGACCCCCTTGACATAATGGTTCGTGTATATATTTTACAGAAACGTGAAATCAAAGTTGGGGATAAAGTAGCCGGAAGACACGGGAATAAGGGGATCATTTCCAAAATTTTGCCTAGGCAAGATATGCCCTATTTGCAAGATGGAACACCTATTGATATGGTCTTCAATCCCTTAGGAGTACCCTCACGAATGAATGTGGGACAAATATTTGAAAGTTCACTCGGATTAGCAGGGGATCTGCTAAAGAAACATTATAGAATAGCACCCTTTGATGAGAGATATGAGCAAGAGGCTTCAAGAAAACTTGTGTTTTCGGAATTATATGAAGCCAGTAAACAAACAAAAAATCCATGGGTATTTGAACCCGAGTACCCGGGAAAAAGCAGAATATTTGATGGAAGAACAGGAGATCCCTTCGAACAGCCTGTTCTAATAGGGAAGTCCTATATCTTAAAATTAATTCATCAAGTTGATGAGAAAATTCATGGACGTTCTACTGGGCCCTACTCACTTGTTACCCAACAACCCGTTAGAGGAAGAGCCAAGCAAGGGGGACAACGAGTAGGAGAAATGGAAGTTTGGGCTTTAGAAGGATTTGGTGTTGCTCATATTTTACAAGAGATACTTACTTATAAATCGGATCATCTTATAGCTCGCCAAGAAATACTTAATGCTACGATCTGGGGAAAAAGAGTGCCTAATCACGAGGATCCCCCAGAATCTTTTCGAGTGCTCGTTCGAGAACTACGATCTTTGGCTCTAGAACTGAACCATTTCCTTGTATCTGAGAAGAACTTCCAGGTTAATAGGGAGGATGTTTGATCGGAATAAATATAAATTCTTTTCTTATTTCTATTTTATGATTGACCAATATAAACATAAACAACTCCAAATTGGACTCGTTTCCCCTCAACAAATAAGGGCTTGGGCTAAAAAAATCCTACCTAATGGGGAAGTCGTTGGCGAAGTCACAAGGCCCTCCACTTTTCATTATAAAACCGATAAACCAGAAAAAGATGGATTGTTTTGCGAAAGAATCTTTGGACCCATAAAAAGCGGAATTTGTGCTTGTGGAAATTCTCGAGCGAGTGTAGCTGAAAACGAGGACGAAAGATTTTGTCAAAAATGCGGGGTAGAATTTGTTGATTCTCGGATACGAAGATATCAAATGGGCTACATAAAACTGGCATGTCCAGTGACTCATGTGTGGTATTTGAAAGGTCTTCCTAGTTATATCGCGAATCTTTTAGATAAACCCCTTAAGAAATTGGAGGGCCTAGTATATGGCGATTTCTCTTTTGCTAGGCCCAGCGCTAAAAAACCTACTTTCTTACGATTACGGGGTTTATTCGAAGATGAAATCTCATCCTGTAACCACAGTATTTCTCCCTTTTTTTCTACCCCGGGCTTTGCAACATTTCGAAATCGGGAAATTGCGACAGGAGCAGGTGCTATTAGAGAACAATTAGCGGATTTGGATTTGCGAATTATTATAGAGAATTCTTTGGTTGAATGGAAAGAATTAGAAGACGAGGGGTATAGTGGAGATGAATGGGAAGATAGAAAAAGACGAATAAGAAAAGTTTTTTTGATTAGACGCATGCAATTGGCGAAACATTTTATTCAAACAAATGTAGAACCAGAATGGATGGTTTTGTGCTTATTACCGGTTCTTCCTCCCGAATTGAGACCTATTGTTTATAGGTCTGGGGATAAAGTAGTGACTTCGGATATTAATGAACTTTATAAGAGAGTTATCCGTCGGAACAACAACCTTGCCTATCTATTAAAAAGAAGTGAATTAGCACCAGCAGATTTAGTAATGTGCCAGGAAAAATTGGTACAAGAAGCCGTGGATACACTTCTTGATAGTGGGTCCCGCGGGCAACCGACAAGGGATGGTCACAATAAAGTATACAAATCACTTTCAGATGTAATTGAGGGTAAAGAGGGGAGGTTTCGCGAGACTCTGCTTGGGAAACGGGTCGATTACTCGGGGCGTTCTGTCATTGTTGTGGGTCCTTCGCTTTCATTACATCAATGTGGATTACCTCTAGAGATAGCAATAAAGCTTTTTCAGCTATTTGTAATTCGCGATTTAATCACGAAACGTGCTACTTCTAATGTCAGGATTGCTAAAAGGAGAATTTGGGAAAAGGAACCCATTGTATGGGAAATACTTCAAGAAGTTATGCGGGGACATCCTGTACTGTTGAACAGAGCGCCTACCCTGCATAGATTAGGCATACAGGCCTTCCAACCCACTTTAGTAGAGGGGCGTACTATTTGTTTACATCCATTAGTATGTAAGGGTTTCAATGCGGACTTTGATGGGGATCAAATGGCTGTTCATCTACCTTTATCCTTGGAAGCTCAGGCGGAAGCCCGTTTACTTATGTTTTCTCATATGAATCTCCTGTCTCCCGCTATTGGAGATCCTATTTGCGTGCCAACCCAAGACATGCTTATCGGACTTTATGTATTAACGATTGGAAACCGTCGAGGTATTTGTGCAAATAGATATAATAGTTGCGGAAACTCTCCAAATCAAAAAATAAACTACAATAATAACAATTATTATAAGTATACGAAAGATAAAGAACCCCAATTTTCTAGTTCCTATGATGCACTGGGAGCTTATAGACAGAAACGAATCGGTTTAAACAGTCCCTTGTGGCTCCGATGGAAACTAGATCAACGCACCGTTGAGTCAAGAGAAGTTCCGATTGAAGTTCAATATGAATCTTTTGGGACTTATCATGAGATTTATGCCCACTATCTGGTAGTGGGAAATAGAAAAAAAGAAATCCGTTCTATATACATTCGAACTACTCTTGGTCATATTTCTTTTTATAGAGAAATAGAGGAAGCCATACAAGGATTTAGTCGAGCCTATTCATACACTATCTAAACAAGGAAGTTAGATTCGGCGATGCCCCTTTCGGGGGGCATTCCGATTTCACTAGTACCATCTTTTTTGCCGCGCAAATCCAGATTGAGATTGAGGAAAGGGAGTAAATTAAGTTTTCGAATCACTGACTCAGGCCTATTGTCGAATCCTACTCAGCTAAAAAAGGAGGTACTTATGTATGGCGGAACGGGCCAATTTGGTCTTTCATAATAAAGAAATAGACGGAACTGCTATGAAACGACTTATTAGCAGATTAATAGATCATTTCGGAATGGGATATACATCCCATATACTGGATCAAATAAAGACTCTGGGCTTCCATCAAGCCACTACTACATCGATTTCTTTAGGAATCGAGGATCTTTTAACAATACCCTCTAAAGGATGGTTAGTCCAAGATGCGGAACAACAGAGTTTTCTTTTGGAGAAACACTATTATTATGGGGCTGTACACGCGGTAGAAAAATTACGCCAATCCGTTGAGATATGGTATGCTACAAGTGAATATTTGAAACAAGAAATGAATTCGAATTTTCGAATAACGGATCCTTCTAATCCAGTCTATCTAATGTCTTTTTCAGGAGCCAGAGGAAATGCATCTCAGGTACACCAATTAGTAGGTATGAGAGGGTTAATGGCGGATCCTCAAGGACAAATGATTGATTTACCTATTCAAAGCAATTTACGTGAGGGACTTTCTTTGACAGAATATATAATTTCCTGCTACGGAGCCCGAAAAGGGGTTGTAGATACTGCTGTACGAACAGCGGATGCTGGCTATCTTACACGTAGACTTGTTGAAGTGGTTCAACATATTATTGTGCGTAGAAGAGATTGTGGTACTATCCGAGGTATTTCTGTAAATCCTCAAAATGGGATGACGGAAAAAATTTTTGTCCAAACACTAATTGGTCGTGTATTAGCAGACGATATATATATTGGTTCACGATGCATTGCTGCTCGAAATCAAGATATTGGAATTGGATTAGTCAATCGATTCATAACTGCCTTTCGAACACAACCGTTTCGAGCACAACCAATATATATTAGAACCCCCTTTACTTGCCGGAGCACATCTTGGATCTGTCAATTATGTTATGGGCGGAGTCCCACTCATGGGGATCTGGTCGAATTGGGGGAAGCTGTAGGTATTATTGCAGGTCAATCAATTGGGGAGCCAGGGACTCAACTAACATTAAGAACTTTTCATACTGGTGGAGTATTCACAGGGGGTACTGCCGACCTTGTACGATCCCCCTCGAATGGAAAAATCCAATTCAATGAGGATTTAGTTCACCCCACACGTACCCGTCATGGACAACCTGCTTTTCTATGCTATATAGACTTGCATGTAACTATTCAGAGTCAGGATATTCTACATAGTGTGAATATTCCGTTAAAAAGCTTGATTCTAGTGCAAAATGATCAATATGTAGAATCCGAACAAGTAATTGCGGAAATTCGTGCCGGAACATCTACTTTGCATTTTAAAGAAAAGATACAAAAGCATATTTATTCCGAATCAGACGGGGAAATGCACTGGAGTACTGATGTTTACCATGCGCCCGAATATCAATATGGTAATCTTCGTCGATTACCAAAAACAAGCCATTTATGGATATTGTCAGTAAGTATGTGCAGATCCAGTATAGCATCTTTTTCGCTCCACAAGGATCAAGATCAAATGAATACTTATTCTTTTTCTGTTCATGGAAGATATATCTTTGACCTATCAATGGCTAATGATCACGTAAGCCATAGACTGTTGGATACTTTTGGTAAAAAAGATAGGGAAATTCTTGATTATTTAACGCCAGATCGAATCGTGTCCAACAACGGTCATTGGAATTTTTTCTATCCTTCTATTCTTCAAGATAACTCGGATTTGTTGGCGAAAAAGCGAAGAAATAGGTTCGTCGTTCCATTACAATATCATCAAGAACAAGAGAAAGAGCTAATATCCTGTTCGGGTATTTCAATTGAAATACCCTTTATGGGTGTTTTACGTAGAAATACTATTTTTGCTTATTTTGACGATCCACGATACAGAAAAGATAAAAGGGGTTCAGGAATTGTTAAATTTAGATATAGGACCCTAGAGGAAGAATATCGGACCCTAGAAGAAGAGTATAGGACTCGAGAGGAAGAATATCGGACCCTAGAAGAAGAAGAGTATAGGACTCGAGAGGAAGACTCAGAGGAAGAATATGAGAGCCCAGAGAACGAATATAAGACCCGAGAGGGAGAGGGCGAATATGAAATCCTAGAAGACAAATATAGGACTCTAGAGGACGAATATGAAACCCTAGAAGATGAATATGGGATCCTAGAGGACGAATATAGGACTCGAGAGGAAGACTCAGAGGAAGAATATGAGAGCCCAGAGAACGAATATAAGACCCGAGAGGGAGAGGGCGAATATGAAATCCTAGAAGACAAATATAGGACTCTAGAGGAAGACTCAGAAGAAGAATATGGGAGCTCTGAAGATGGCTCAGAGAAGGAATATGGGACTTTAGAAGAAGACTCAGAAGAAGACTCAGAAGACGAATATGGGAGCCCGGAGGAAGATTCCATCTTAAAAAAAGAGGGTTTTATTGAGCATCGAGGAACAAAAGAATTTAGTCTAAAATACCAAAAAGAAGTAGATCGGTTTTTTTTCATTCTTCAAGAACTGCATATCTTGCCGAGATCCTCACCCCTAAAGGTACTTGACAATAGTATTATTGGAGTCGATACACAACTCACAAAAAATACAAGAAGTCAACTAGGCGGATTGGTCCGAGTGAAGAGAAAAAAAAGCCATACAGAACTCAAAATCTTTTCCGGAGATATTCATTTTCCTGAAGAGGCGGATAAGATATTAGGTGGCAGTTTGATACCACCAGAAAGAGAAAAAAAGGACTCTAAGGAATCAAAAAAAAGGAAAAATTGGGTTTATGTTCAACGAAAAAAAATTCTCAAAAGCAAGGAAAAGTATTTTGTTTCGGTTCGACCTGCAGTCGCATATCAAATGGAAGAAGGGAGAAATTTAGCAACACTTTTCCCGCGGGATCTCCTGCAAGAAGAGGATAATCTCCAACTTCTACTTGTCAATTTTATTTCTCATGAAAATAGCAAGTTAACTCAAAGAATTTATCACACGAATAGTCAATTCGTTCGAACTTGCTTAGTAGTGAATTGGGAACACGAAGAAAAAGAGGGGGCTCGTGCTTCTCTTGTTGAGGTAAGAACAAATGATCTGATTCGCGATTTCCTAAGAATTGAGTTAGTCAAGTCTACTACTTCGTATACACGAAGAAGGTATGATAGGACAAGTGTAGGACTGATTCCCAATAATAGGTTAGATCGCAACAATACCAATTCCTTTTATTCCAAGGCGAAGATTCAATCACTTAGCCAACATCAAGAAGCTATTGGCACCTTGTTGAATCGAAATAAAGAATACACCTCTTTGATGATTTTGTCGGCATCCAACTGTTCTCGAATTGGTTTATTCAAGAATTCAAAATATCCCAATGCGGTAAAAGAATCGAATACTAGAATTCCTATTCGAGATATTTTTGGCCTCTTAGGCGCTATTGTACCTAGTATATCAAATTTTTATTCATCTTACTATTTATTAACACATAATCGGATCTTGTTAAAAAAATACTTGTTCCTTAAAAATTTGAAACAAACCTTCCAAGTACTTCAAGGACTTAAATATTCTTTAATAGACGAAAATCAAAGGATTTCTAATTTCGACAGTAGCATCATGTTGGAGCCATTCCATTTGAATTGGCACTTTCTCCATCATGACTCGTGGGAAGAGACACCGGCAATAATTCACCTTGGACAATTTATTTGTAAAAATGTATGTCTATTTAAATCGCACATAAAAAAATCAGGTCAAATTTTCATTGTTAATATAGACTCCTTTGTTCTAAGAGCAGCTAAGCCTTATTTGGCCACTATAGGAGCAACTGTTCATGGTCATTATGGAAAAATCCTTTCCAAAGGAGATAGGTTAGTTACGTTTATATATGAAAAATCAAGATCTAGTGATATAACGCAAGGTCTTCCAAAAGTAGAACAAATCTTCGAAGCGCGTTCAATTGATTCACTATCGTCGAATCTCGAAAGGAGAATTGAGGATTGGAATGAACGTATACCAAGAATTCTTGGGGTTCCCTGGGGATTCTTGATTGGAGCTGAGCTAACCATAGCCCAAAGTCGTATCTCTTTGGTTAATAAGATACAAAAGGTTTATCGATCCCAAGGGGTACAGATCCATAATAGACATATAGAGATTATTATACGCCAAGTAACATCAAAAGTAAGGGTTTCCGAAGATGGAATGTCTAATGTTTTTTTACCTGGGGAATTAATAGGACTATTGCGAGCGGAACGGGCAGGGCGGGCTTTAGATGAATCGATCTATTATCGGGCAATCTTATTGGGAATAACAAGGGCTTCCCTGAATACCCAAAGTTTCATATCTGAAGCAAGTTTTCAAGAAACTGCTCGAGTTTTAGCAAAAGCTGCCCTACGAGGTCGTATTGATTGGTTGAAAGGCCTGAAAGAAAACGTAGTTCTGGGGGGGATTATACCTGTTGGTACCGGATTCCAAAAATTTGTGCATCGTTCCCCACAAGACAAGAACCTTTATTTCGAAATTCAAAAAAAAAATCTATTCGCGTCGGAAATGAGAGATATTTTGTTTCTCCATACAGAATTAGTTTCTTCTGATTCTGACGTAACAAACAATTTCTATAAAACATCAGAAGCCCCATTTACCCCTATTTATACGATTTAAGTATACATAAAGCAATTTTTTTTTTACTTAAATTTAAACTATACTTTAGACCTTAGAATGCTAACAGGTCTGATTTTGATTTTATTTAAATAAGTAAAATAAAAGAAGTGAGTTAATTCATTAAGGCTATGTTTATACCGTGTATCAATGGTCAATTCTGAGTAGAAGGTTCCATCGGAACAATTATTATTTATTTCAAGTTATTTCGGCTCTTTCTTAATCTTCAAAAAGAAATTAATTCCGTAATGGTAAGACGAAAAAAAGAAAAAAAAGGAAGTGTGGAAAAAATGACAAGAAGATATTGGAACATCAATTTGAAAGAGATGATAGAAGCGGGAGTTCATTTTGGTCATGGTATTAAGAAATGGAATCCTAAAATGGCCCCTTACATCTCGGCAAAGCGTAAAGGTACTCATATTACAAATCTCGCTAGAACAGCTCGTTTTTTATCAGAAGCTTGTGATTTAGTTTTTGATGCAGCAAGTCAGGGAAAAAGCTTCTTAATTGTTGGTACCAAAAAAAGAGCAGCGGATTTAGTAGCATCAGCTGCAATAAGATCTCGTTGTCATTATGTTAATAAAAAGTGGTTCAGTGGTATGTTAACGAATTGGTCGATTACCAAAACTAGACTTTCTCAATTTAGAGACTTAAGAGCAGAAGAAAAAATGGGAAAATTCCACCATCTCCCAAAAAGGGATGCGGCAATCTTAAAGAGAAAATTATCTACCTTGCAAAGATATCTCGGCGGGATCAAATATATGACGAGGTTGCCTGACATTGTGATCGTCCTTGATCAGCAAAAAGAGTATATAGCTCTTCGGGAATGTGCCATTTTGGGGATTCCTACTATTTCTTTAGTCGATACAAATTGTGACCCAGATCTCGCGAATATATCGATTCCTGCCAACGATGACACTATGACTTCAATTCGATTAATTCTTAACAAATTAGTATTTGCAATTTCTGAGGGCCGTTCTCTCTATATAAGAAATCGTTGATTAAGAAGAATAGTGAATTCTTAAGCAACTGCGTAGATTTATAGGATCAGTTACTATTCTTTTTTGTTTTGCATAGATAAAAGAAGGGGAATATTGATATATATTAGGGGGTATTGATATATATTATGATCTGATGTGATTTCTTGGTATCCTAAATATAAGATTAATACTTAAAGTTGCTGAGTTGAGAAAGAGATGCTTGAATCAAAAGAATTCCTTTTTTGAAGTTCAATTTTTATCAGAGGACAATATGAATATTACACCATGTTCCATTAAAACATTCAAGGGGTTATATGATATATCGGGTGTAGAAGTAGGCCAACACTTCTATTGGCAAATAGGAGGTTTTCAAATTCATGCCCAAGTACTCATCACTTCTTGGGTCGTAATTACTATTTTGCTAGGTTCAGTTATCATAGCTGTTCGGAATCCACAAACCATCCCGACCGACGGTCAGAATTTCTTCGAATATGTCCTTGAGTTTATTCGAGACTTGAGCAAAACTCAGATTGGAGAAGAATATGGTCCTTGGGTTCCCTTTATTGGAACTATGTTCCTTTTTATTTTTGTTTCGAATTGGTCAGGTGCTCTTTTACCTTGGAAAATTATAGAGTTACCTCATGGGGAATTAGCAGCGCCCACAAATGATATAAATACTACTGTTGCTTTAGCTTTACTAACATCAGCGGCATATTTTTATGCGGGTCTTAGCAAAAAAGGATTAAGTTATTTCGAGAAATATATTAAACCAACCCCAATCCTTTTACCAATTAACATCCTAGAAGATTTCACAAAACCATTATCGCTTAGTTTTCGACTTTTCGGAAATATATTGGCGGATGAATTAGTCGTTGTTGTTCTTGTTTCTTTAGTCCCCTTAGTAGTCCCTATACCGGTCATGTTTCTTGGATTATTTACAAGCGGTATTCAAGCTCTTATTTTTGCAACGTTAGCCGCAGCCTATATAGGTGAATCCATGGAAGGTCATCATTGAATTGACTCATTTTCGAAATAGTCTTTTTTTTTAGCTTAGCCCAATTCATGCATGATTCCGGATAATCCTCTTAGTTGGAAAACTAAATAGTTCGAAATGTGTATGAATATACAACCTAGAGTTGTAGGGGAGAGAATAGACTATATTATGGAAGAGGTAAAGTATATATGCATTCAGGGAGGCGGAGTCAGGTTAGATCTATATCCTTAATGCCTATAAGGCAGTCATCCTTTGTGTGGCTTTCTAAGGAATGATTTTAGAATCGGATTCAATAGAAAATGAGAAAATACGCAAACAAAATAGAAGAAACAAATGTATATGGGATTTTTTTATTCCTAAGTTAGATTCATTATCTAATCCGATATATAGAATTCCCTTCTATATGGAACTGGATTCCATATCTAGTTCTATGCAGCATATTGTTATCAATTGTATATCTTGATTTTATTCCTATTGGATTTGGATTAGTTCAATTTCAATAGGGGTTCTTCCTGTATTTCGTCTTTTATTATGTTAGATGAAGGGGAAAAAATGAGAACTCAGGGATATCGAAGAGTAAAAAAAGGATAAAAGAATGATTGGTTGAAAAGAAAGAGAAATAGAATAATGAGAATCTTATGGATTTACACAAACCTCTAAGATTAGAAACTAAAAATGAGATCTCGAAGTAATTCAGAGGATTTCGATTATAATTTATTTGTACTTACTTAGTTACTTTTACCTAATAGAGCTTAGAAGTTAGAAGTAATAATTTCTTGGTTGATTGTATCCTTAACCATTTCTTTTTTTTTTGACACGAGGAACTCACCATGAATCCACTAATTGCTGCTGCTTCCGTTATTGCTGCTGGATTGGCCGTAGGGCTTGCTTCTATTGGGCCCGGAGTTGGTCAAGGTACTGCTGCAGGACAAGCTGTAGAAGGTATTGCGAGACAGCCAGAAGCAGAAGGTAAAATACGAGGTACTTTATTGCTTAGTCTAGCTTTTATGGAAGCTTTAACAATTTATGGACTGGTTGTGGCACTAGCACTTTTATTTGCGAACCCTTTTGTTTAATCCTAAAAAAGAGAATGAGTCCTTTAGATTATATACTTTTTTCTTTTTTTTTTTAGTACATTGGCATTTACTTCTGTAATTACAAGTATATCAATACTTTACTCCTATTTATTATATTATTCCGGGAATTTTTTATTTATCGGGACAGACAATACCCCATAGGAACCCCACCCCAGGAAGGGCTGATTTGAGCATGATCAATTTAGAGGATACGCTAGCCCTCTTCCTTCCCGTTCTTAGTTTAGGACAGTGGAAAGTCTTTTTACTTTTAGTTCTAGGAATTTTGTGAACATTTCATTTCAACAAAGGAGATTTTTCACAGGTCAAACGAGACCTAAGACTTAATCTAAAAGAAATTATTAGATTAAATCTATTTGCATTAAAAAAAAAATTGCATTAAAAAAACCGATCAAAAAAGGGCGAGCAAAGTAAGTGATCGAAAAACTTTCTTCTTTGTTCGTCCTATCTATAAGAGGAGAGCATATGAAAAATGTAACCTATTCTTTCGTTTTTTTAGCTCACTGGCCATTCGCTGGGAGTTTCGGGCTTAATACCGATATTTTAGCAACAAATCTAATAAATCTAACTGTAGTGGTTGGTGTATTGATTTTTTTTGGAAAGGGAGTGTGTGCGAGTTGTCTATTTCAAGAATAGATTGGATCTATCCGACTGCACTTTAGAATATTTTTGAGTATTTTTTTGGATAAATTAAGAAAAGGTGCATGATCTCGACGAATTACTTCTGAATAACTTATGAAATCATATGGAAGAACCATAGCATTTCGCGACTCATTGGTAAATTTACTTTGATTCTCTATAGACCAATAATGTGAGACCATTAACACGGTTAAAGCTAAACTGCTTGAAGTCCGGGCAAAAAGGGGTACTCTTTCTACAACTACATTAGTATTAGTCTCGAAATGCTTTAAAGGGGAAATAGCTAGTGTGGAATTTATCTGATATAGAACACTCATATCAATAAAATAGTTTGAACTATTTACTAGAAGGGCACCCAGCCCTTTTTCCAATGCCGAATCGACGACCTATGTATAAAAAAAAAGAGAAATTTTTTGGATTTGAAGAAAAAATAAAAGGAATTGTATCAATTTTGATTTTCCATTTATTTAGTTTGTTTTTCTTAATGAAATTTAAATTATTAACGAACAGAGCAAACACAAATAAAGAAACAACTTTGCTGACCATGATAGATTTTATCTAGTTGGAAGAGTCCTCATTCATCTAGTCTTATATAAGTTTGGGTATATAGAAATACAAAAGGAAAAGAGAGGATAGAGGATATGCTCATTACATAAAAAAAAGATATGGAAATAGCCATAATACCTAGCAAAAGAGAAAAAAAGGAGCGGGAGAGCCAAATGAATCGAAAGATTCATGTTTGGTTCGGGA